AATTGATTGAAACTTTAGCATGGGCTCATGAACGTACACCTTTGGCAAATTTGATTCGATGGAAAGATAAACCAGTAGCTCTTTCAATTGTGCAAGCAAGATTGGTTGGATTAGCTCACTTTTCTGTAGGTTATATATTCACTTATGCGGCTTTCTTGATTGCCTCCACATCGGGCAAATTCGGTTAATTATTTATGTATTCTATCCGCAATAATATATTTTTTTTAATAAAAAAAATATAGGTATGCACTCTTATAGTTATTTCTACATCTAGGATCCGATTTGTATCATTATCATTGATAATAAGAGGAACTGAAGCATTATGGCAAAGAAAAGTTTGATTTATAGGGAGAAGAAGAGGCAAAAATTGGAACAAAAATATCATTTGATTCGTCGATCCTCAAAAAAGGAAATAAGTAAGATTTCGTCGCTAAGTGAGAAATGGAAAATTCATGGAAAATTACAATCCCCACCGCGTAACAGTGCACCTACACGTCTTCATCGACGTTGCTTTTCGACCGGAAGGCCGAGAGCTAACTATCGAGACTTTGGACTATCTGGACACATCCTTCGGGAAATGGTTCATGCATGTTTGTTGCCAGGGGCAACAAGATCAAGCTGGTAAGGATTTAAGTATCCCTTAATTTTTCTATTTTTTTCTATGATTGATGAGGCCCCTTTACCATTCTGTCTAAATAGGCTATTCTATTTGTACAGATATGGAATAGGGGCGCATTCAATTCTTCTTTGTTTATTAGAGTTTAGTCCACGTTTTTTTGTTTCATCGCGGGGTAGAGCAGTTTGGTAGCTCGCAAGGCTCATAACCTTGAGGTCACAGGTTCAAATCCTGTCTCCGCAACATTTTTTTTCAACAAATGTAAGTTTGATTCTATTAATTCTATTAACTAGTCATTAATTAATACTTGTCTTTTGGGACGCGAGGAAAAAATTACTATATTTCCCGGTCAACTATACCGAATCTTTTATCTTTTTGAATCCATTTATATTTGGGCGGATAGCGGGAATCGAACCCGCGTCTTCTCCTTGGCAAAGAGAAATTTTACCATTCGACTATATCCGCATTTTTTTGCCTTCTTGATAAGAAATTTATGGATAATATTTGTTCAAAGCTATACGAGATACACTCTTTGGTTTGGAGTCATTTCATAAAATTCTACCACCAAATCAATTCAATTAAAAATTATATTAATATATATATTAATATTATATATTAATAATATATTTATTCTATATATTGAATAACCATATTCAAGAATATATTATTCTCTATTTCCATAAAATATTATATTCTATATTGATATCAGATATCAATTTTTTATTAGTTTTTTTATTTAGTTATTTATTACTATTTCATATTTATATTTTAGTAAATTGATATTTATTACTATTTTATTAATATTTCACTCAAGTTCCAGAAGTTCGACCCCCCCCTCTAAATTTTTTTTTCTTTATTTGCATTTTATGGACTTATATTGAATTTGAATGTGTATGTAATTCATGGAATGGGAGGGGTCATCTCATTTTTGGATCTGCAACGAATGAATTCAAGAGATAAGAGAATTAAGGATACCCACCAAGAAGACTAATCCAATCCATAAAGATGTACCAGAAAATACAACATTTTTGTTACTCGACCAACCATCAGGAGACGCAAATACAACGGGTACACTAATCAGTAAGATTGATGAAGTAATAATTAATGCAAAAACAGCCAATTGGAAAGCAATAGTCATGTTTTTAATCCTCCAAGCTATTAACAAAAGAATATACACCATTTAATCCTCTTACCCACTAAAAAATTTTAATAAATAAAGGGATTTTATCATGAATCCGTTGATTCGAGATGACTTATTTCCAACTTATTTTTACCACTTTTATTCTATTCGGACATGAAGTTAAAGGTTCTTTTTGACTTCACAAATGGGTATACTGGATCGTGTATCTCATTTATTTATATAGACAGATTGATAGACCTATAAAGAAAGTCACACCCTATATCTTTCTCTACATAGTGATCGTATTAACTCATAGGGCTATGTTCTATTTGGTGAAAAAAAAATAAAATAGAAATTATCTTTCGGAGAGATGGCCGAGTGGTTGATGGCTCCGGTCTTGAAAACCGGTATAGTTCATAAAAAATAACTATCGAGGGTTCGAATCCCTCTCTCTCCTTTTGTTGGATGAATATATTTGTTTCTTTTTTGGCTTTTTTTACTTCTTAGCATCATAAAAAAAGGAGAATGGCTCGGCTATACTATCCAGCCGAGCCAGAACAAATTAGATTGAATTGAAAGAAACAAAGAAGACTTTTTAATATGAACCGATTTTTACTTTCCTATTTTAACTACTACTTTAGTTAAGAGGAGTCATAGAAAGAACAGGTTCAAAATCACGATCAATTCCTTTTTCAAATCCTGCTGCCGCTGCCCGAGCCCTTCCCGCGTGCCATAAATGACCCACGAATAGGAAGAATCCTAGA